CTAATTTAGAAAATACATACATTTTTTGTTATTTTATGTTATTTTATCTAGGAGTACTGGTATAGAACTCGTTGTTCTTTCTGACCAAGGTGGTCCGATCCAAGTTATCTAAATTTTCGTTACGTCGTAGAGGGCGGGTAACCAATTCAAGTACATCTCTCGCATTGGCAAATCCATGAATCTGGGCAAAAGTAAATTCAACTGACCATTTAGTACCAATTCCTCTTGCCCCTAACGGGTTAGCATGAGCCATTCCGGTGATGGCTAAGTCGGGTTGTAGCTCGCGCATACGTCGTATCTGATTTGAATTGTCTGGTTTCTCAACAATTCGTGGTATTGGTATACACATTCTTATACATGTATCTTGTAAAAGTGCTAATTCAGCAGCTTGATACCGTTTATCCATATATGGAATACCAATTTCATAAACGATCATACCACATCTGATTAAGAATCTTGCTAGAGATATTTCTAGTAGATTATCTCCCATGAAAAAAACAGATTTACCGCGTACCAAATCAAGATAATCCTTTAAACTCTCCCATATCCGTTCCTCTCTTTCCTCCAGACTCTGAGTCTCTATACCAAATACAGGACAAATCTTTTCGATCCAAGCACGCGTTCCATCCGGACCAATAGGAAAAGGAGCTACAATTAATTCACATTTTTTTCGTCTTATCAAAGTTGTTGCTGTACGACTCAAAAATGGATTAACGCCACAAACATAAACTCCATCACCTAGTGATGGAAGATCGGCATATCTCTGAGCGGGCAACCAACCTGATACCTTGATGAATTGGCGTCTTAATTCTGTATCAAGTTGAGAGACCAAATTCGAAGGCAAAGACCCAAAAATAACTAAGGGAGGATGATTTGCATATTCCACCAATTTCTTTTCCTTAAGAAGAGGAAAAGGGAATAAATTTGCTTTTTTTTTAGTTTTTTTTGATTCACCAATGGGGAATTCCTGTTCTGGACAACGATGTGCCATTACAGCTAAGACAGTATCTTCTCCCTGAGTAAAAGCATAATCCAGTCCATTGGCTCTTGCCACTAAAATTGGTACTCCAATTTCATATTCCAACTTAGGTGCCATACCTTCCAAATCCATTTTGATTATTTCTGTAGTACAAGTGCCTATCCATATGATGACGCTGGGGTCTCTATCTTTTTTTATCCGAATACAAAGCGTTTTCAATTCCCCATAATCGTTCAAATGGGCCGAGATATCTCCTTCTTCTAATTCTGCCATTGCATAGCGGGGTTCTGCAAAAATCATAACTCCAAGTGCATTTTGTAAAAAATAACCACATGTTTTTGTGCCCACCACCAAAAAGAAACTGTCTTCAATCTTTTGATACAACCAGGATACACAGCTAATGGGACAAAAAGTATGATAATTACCCGTTTCACATTCAAAAGTTATAGTTTCATCAATTTTGGCCGACATAATAGGGAGGGAAAGAATAAATCGCTGGGGATAAATAAGGAAAAGAAATAATGAATAAAAATAATAATAATAAGAAGATCGAATTTACAACGAATTGTGAATAAATTATTGATTCTAAATCCTCGTAAACCCAAGTAAATTTTCCTGATTCTTTTTTTTCTGTCCCCCACTACCAATGGGATTTAGATAAAGATCAGAGAGTAAACTGAATAATTCCCGATCTGGAATCTCTTTTGGGACAATACCTTCTGGTTGGGACAATATTTGATCTGCTATGTCTAGATAATATTTACACACATAGTTAAGGGATGGTTCAGATCCAACCATTTCAAATAAGGTTTTACCCTTGACTCTGGAAACTCGGATATCCTCGATAATAGGTAATACTTCTATTACGGGCATTGGACAGGCTTCTACATATTTATTGATAAGATCTCTTTTAGATGTACGATTTCCAACCAAGCCTGCTAATCGGAGTGGGTGTGTACGAGCTTTTTCCCTTATAGAGGCAGTAATACGATTAGCTGCAAATAATGCATCGAATCCATTATCTGTAATTATTACACAATAATCTGCATAGTTCAATGGAGCGGCAAAACCTCCACAAACCACGTCGCCTAATACATCGAATAATATAATATCATATTCGTAAAATGCATTTAATTCTTTTAACAACTTCACAGTTTCTCCCACCACATATCCTCCACATCCGGCTCCTGCAGGTGGACCCCCTGCTTCCACACAATCCACCCCTCCATAACCTTTGTGAATTACATCTTCGGGCCAAATATCCTCATAATGATAATCTTTGGATTGTAAAGTATCTATAATTGTAGGTATTAAAAATCCTGTAAGAGTAAAAGTACTATCGTGTTTGGGATCACACCCAATCTGTAAAACTTTTTGACCACGTCTCGCTAGGGCGACTGAGATATTACAACTAGTCGTTGATTTACCGATTCCGCCTTTTCCGTAAACTGCTATTTTCATCCGCCAATCCTCCTTTATCTAAATAAAAAAATTATCTCTTTATTTCAAGGTTCTATATAA